CTACTCCACGAGTCGCCACAGCTTCGCCTACGCCACTTGTATATAGACAACAATAGCGCCCAAGATTTGCCCTTCGCGTAGTTCATTGAACCTTCCAACTTCACTCCGTGGCCTGTGCTAAAGAAGCGTGTCTTAACTAATTCCTTTGAACTCATTTCAGCTATTCTACCTCTCGATATCTCCTCACCTTGCACCTTTTCTTTCTTTTCCTCATCCCATGATCCTTTCCCATGTCGTGGAAGTGCAGCAGTGCTCCTTCATTCTTCATAACGACTATAACCAAGCTGCCAACCAATAAAGCAAGCACCTTCTTGGACTGAGACCGTGGAAGCTCCGTTAGCACCTTAAGGCTGTCTTTCTCCTGAGAACCCTCGGGAATATTCAGAGACTCGGCTAATGCTTCTAGGCCCACATTCGGAGACAGACCAAGCACCTCTCTTACCCACTCACTATCTAATAAACCGGACTGGCTTATTATCTGAATGAGATCGGAAAGAGAGGAGGTAGCCCCAATCTTCCAATAGGCGCATACGAAAGGTTCTGAAAGAATTGAAAAAGCTCTGAAAAAGAAACAACCCGACTTGAGGAACTACCAACAACGGAAGAACTAGCAACAGCGGGAGAAACCTTTTCTAACCTCAGCTTCACCCCCTTCCTCGGGATTCTTTCTTTGATGATATGCCCTAAGCCCCTTTCAGAAGACCGAAGTCATTGGTGCTTTGCATAAGGGGTAAGCGCGCCATAAAGACTATTGGTACCTATCATAGACTTGACTCATTTTAAGGGCTTGAATTCCTTTCCCCGAGTTAGAGGGGTTTTCTGAAGGTCTTCCTCAAGGGCCACTTGGTTCTCAAAAAGACTGTTACCCCCGGCCAGAGTAGAAGTAGGCAAACGGATGTTTCTGGGGGGAACTACGGGAGACGGAGACAGGTGGTTAGGCGATATTCTAACTTCTGGCTCATCGCAATTCCATTTCTTAAAGTGCAAGTCCAGTTTTCTCTTTTTTTGAAAGTGAAAGTCAGGTTAGCCCCTTCTTTCAATTCCAAAGATGCTCTCAAATTGCTGTTAAAGATTATTTTACCCTAAGGCTTCTCGCGGTCAGGCAAGCGTGGCAGAGCGTAGCATGTATCCAGCCATCCGAACTACTTACTGAAGGGCAAGCACCAACGAATTACTCACTTCATTCACAGCGCGGGGGAGAGACAGAGAGGGGTCAGTAATAACTCACAGCCGGGGTAAAAAGGTCCTACTTCCTTACTCACTCAAGTCATTGCTTTGACCGGCCGAAAAGAAAACATTTTTTAGATACTTGTTACAGGCCCGACCAAGAGCGCAAAAGAGCTTTATTTATAATTAGAGTAAGGGCACGCCATTTGCAATGCCTTTTCTTGCTTTCGACAGGACCCCCTTCCGACAGGAGAAAAAAGATTACGTCAATGCCAATTAATTGCCAATGATATAGAGTTTCTAGCGATTACGACTATAAAGGGCAGGAGATGAATGAAAGAATCGTACTGCAACTGCTGAAGAGAGATCAGAGCTAGTACTAGAGGAAGCGATAGCGGACAAAAGAGCTCAGAGAGCAGTGCAGCTAAGCGGGAAGATCTGTGATCTATTTGAAAGAGCATATCGCAAAGACCGGTATATTGCACATACTGATTGATTGTATAGATTGAGTCTCAATTAGAGAGTTATGATATATCTATAGTACCCCCATGAGACTTTCCAGCTCGAGGCTAGAAGCTACCAACACTTTAATACAAACAAAAACAGAAATCGGAATTCGTGGGGCCCGAGGCCTTACAGAAAAAGATCGATGAACGATTAAGCGAGACTTTGCCTTAGAGACCAATGAAATGAGACCAAGAAGCTTTATTACACAAAAGTTCTTTGAAGACCTTTTGCTTCTGCTTCCCTGCTTACTATTGCTATCACCTCAACTGCTTTGACCTGCTCACTTAGAGTGAAGATCAATAATGGGCGGAAAGGAGTTCACACAAGACCACAGAGCGAGAGAGAGAGCCTTCGCTTACCTGTTTAACCGTGCCCTCCTATCACACCTAGCTCCCTTTTCCTTCAGTCACATCCAGTCTCAGTTCTGCTTCCAACTACCGATGGGGGAGAGCTTGGACGTATAGCAAGATTGAATAAGAGATATGGCATACGGGAATAGTATATGAAATCACAAAGGCGACTGGAGATGAGCGTGGTTAATACTTCATAAAGCACCTTAGCAATTACTAGTAATGCCCCTATCGACCTCAGTCTTGTTTTTTGCTAGCTTTAGTCTAGAACTATACTATCTCATTAAACGTCGAATATCCCTATGATGCTAGCCAGTGAAAAAGGAAAGAGTCTACTTCTTTGCTGGCTTGACTCCAGAACTAGTAGAGGAAGGAAGCGATGATCGGTCTATCCCATTAAGCGTAATCCCCCTAGCCAATGAAAGGACTACTCTTCTTGGACTGTGAGCGACGACACCAGATCAGAGCTAAGTGAGAGACGCTAAATGCGATTAAACTGCTTTATAACTACTCGATTGATAAGTCTTGCCTAAGTCCTAGACTTGAATGAAGCAGCCTGGCTGAAAGTCGTATTTGCTTTTGCTTTTCTTCTCTTGTTCTCTTTTCTTAGTTAGGCCCAAGAAAGTACAAGATATATTTGACTAATATACTAAGATGATAGCTAGAGACTAGAGATGAGAGTGCGGGATCTAGATTTGTAACAAATATTCGACTTTGCTTATGCAAATTGTTATGTACCAAAACCAAAGAATATCGTCGATGGGATACAAAAAAAGAGGATCCTACTTCGCTCATGTACCGTCTTTTAACTCTCCTACCGCTGGTAAAGCTAGCAGTCTAATACAATTTCTGCATGTTAAGACAGCACACTAGTACATTTTCATTGACCACTGAGACCAACCCCCAAGCCCGGTCTTTGAACTAATAAGGCATAGTAGAAAACTTCAGACTGACTATCATCGCGCTTGAAGTCCACCCAAGAGAGTTCCCCGGCTTCTCGTGATGAGCACAGCGCAGCAAACGGTGTTTGCGCCAGAGGAGGGTGGTGAGAACCGTTGAGCCATTGGCTTGCTGAGCTTTTCTGATTTGGGTTTCTCACCCACATCACCGAGAGGAGGGCTTTTTTCGTTATAGAAAAGAAAGGTCAAAGAAAGGATTCAGTAATGACGCCATGCATCACCATTGAGTGCTGTGCTGAAGAGAAAAAAACCGAAAAAAGTTCCCCACATTGGGAGATAAAAGAGAAGACTGCGGTCAATGATCAATTGTGCACATCCTTTTTGGATGGTCGGCTTAGAGTGAAAGCATACGAACATAGACTTTGTGACTGACTTCGCCGTATAAGCATATCTTCACTGAAAGTCATTAGGGCTGCTTTTGCCCATGCCATGAATGAGAGTGAGTCCAGTCCATCTTCCTTCCCTGTGGATATGCTGTGTCCTCTACATGAGCCTCGTCCTCCGCTTTTGACTCCTCTACTGCGCAAAGATTTTGATCCCCCGTTTAGTGAGTCGTGAAAGCACCTACCTTATGTTTAGACGTATTGGTTTCAGTGAAAAGCCAAATAGAGAGTTTTGCGTGTGCCTGCTTTAGTAAGAGTAAGGAAAAAGCTTGAAAAGCGTACTTGCTTTAACAACGGAAAGAGGTTCCTTCAGCGGTTCAGCTTTAGGTCTCGGTTCAGGTGCTTTTCATGATTGTGGTGTTTGATTGGGCACGGGCGTTCCTGTCCTTACTTAGAGGTCAAGTTGCCACCTGTCTTTCGAAGGGGGATTTCCCAGCCTATCTCGGTATATGTTACCGAAAGAAGGAAGAAGAATCTAATGATTTCCCTAATTCTGTGAGAAAGAAAAACCAGTTTGTTAGAGCTGGGGCAGAGAAGCAATCAACAGAATGGGTCCCTGTTGTTCACAAGTGAAGGGGATCAAGATCTCGTAAATTCATTGTCTTTCTTGATTCAAATCAGAAAGAACTTCTTTCGCTATTGAAGCCATGCCAGAGCTGTCAGCTTATTAGCATCCCTCTTCTGCGTTAGGAATTGTCCGAAAAGGTTCGATTGAATCCCATGCTTTCATGGTCCCTATCTCTGCCCCGGCACTGGCCGACACGTAGGTCTATTCCGCGCTTTCCTAGGTGCGCATCTCCATCTACTAAAAGTAGGGGTGGTTGCCGTAGATAGATTGGGTCATTCGTAACCAGAGCAAGAACCGATGCTACAGCATAAACTAAAGCTATACGTGGCGGCCCCTAAAGGCGTAACTGACAGGTTCTGTTTTATCTGCCCTTCCGAGTCATCCCGTACTCCAAAAAAGCAGAGGTGAGGTCCGGAGAGTGGGACGGATCTACCTGGCCAAGGTGCCAATGTCAAGTGGTTATCCGAAGTGTTGGAATATGCTCTACCTACGGTACCTAACTAGTCTTTCTTTTCGGTAAGTAAGAATACATTGACCGATGGAGGAGAACCCCCGAAGTAAACATAAAGAAGGGGTTTTCTTGTAATAAGTTCGGCAGATTCCCACGCGTTACTGAGGTGAACAGCTTAGCTTACTAAAAAGCATCAGTTAACTGGATTAGCTGGCATAATGAAACGACCAAAGAACAGAAAGCCTAAGATCTGCCTGTGCGTGGAGAGGAAGAATAAACTTTGGGAATCTCTAGAAGATTCCATGACCTGCCGTTGCTTCAGTAAAATAGGTTGGTTAAGTAAAGGTTGTTTATCTGATGTACCTCATAGTTGGGCTGTACCTTCCTTATGCTCTTTCTGCTTGATCGTTCTCTTATCGTTAGGGCCAAGAATAGAGTTCCTTTCACACATTCTGAGAATCCAAAGAGAGAATCTACCACGCCAATTCGTAGAATTCAAACGAAGGGATTCGCTAACCTGGCAGGCGATCAGATGAGAAACATGCACTCAAAAAGATTTTAGTGAGCCTACGACAACCCTTGCAGTTAACGAAGGTACGCATAAGCAGGCGGGAC